ATGTTGATTGTTCTCTAAATAGAACGTTTCTTCTTCTACATGTAGAAAAGGAATAAATAAATTAATCAAATTCCGGGAGGCTTCATGAAGTGCTTCTTTAGGAGTTAAACTTCCATTTGTCCATATTTCTATAAAAAGAATCTCTTGTTTTTCATTCCCATTCCCATAAGAATGAATACTATGATTCGCATTTTGAACAGGCATGAATACAGCATCTATAGGATAACTTCGATCTTCAAAGTTATTGGACATTTTTAGACTATATCCGCGATTCCTCTCGATTTTTAATCCAATACACAAATTTATTGGTTCCGTTAAGGTAGCTATATGCTGTGTATTATCAACGATTTCCACAGAGGGCGGTAAAATTATGTCTCGAGCAGTTATATATCCGGGACCTTGGACACAAATAAGCGCGTTGCGCGTTCCATATAGATTACTTTTTAATACAATCTCGTTCAAATTCATTAAAATTTCATGTACGGATTCTTGAATACCTACTATGTTAGAATAGTCATGTGGTATGTTCTCAGATTTTGCACGTGTAATACATGTTCCTTCTATTTCGCCAAGTAAAGCTCTTCGCATCGCAATGCCTATTGTGTCGGCTTGACCTTTCATAAGTGGAGACAGAATAAAGCGTCCATAATAAAGACGCTTACTGTCTCTTCTTGATTCAACACACTTCCACTGTAGTGTCCGAGTAGATACTTTGACTTTCTCTCGAACCATAGTAATTTTATTTGATCAGATAATTGAATCATTTATTTCTCTTGAAACCCTTTCAGCCTTTATTTAGTTCTATACACGTCGTTTTTTAGGGGGTCTACAACCATTATGTGGCATAGGGGTTACATCTCGTACGAAACTTAAAAGTATACCGCTTCTACGAATAGCTCGTAATGCTGCATCTCTTCCCAGTCCAGGGCCTTTTATCCTTACTTCAGCTCGTTGCATACCTTGATCCACTACTGCTCGAATAGCATTTCCTGCTGCGGTTTGAGCAGCAAAAGGCGTTCCTCTTCTTGTACCCCTAAATCCACAAGTACCCGCGGAGGACCAAGAAATCACCCGACCCCGTACATCCGTAACGGTCACAATGGTATTGTTGAAACTTGCTTGAACATGAATAACTCCCTTTGGTATTCTACGTACATTTTTACGCGAACCACTGCGGGTATTTTTACGTGAACCAATTCTTAATATAGGTTTTGCCATATTTTTTCATATCACAAGAAATATATGGATATATCCATTTCATGCCAAAACGGGCCTTTTTTGCTAGCTCCTTGGAAGTGCCCTTTCCTTTATTTCCTTTAAAAAAGATTATCCTTGTCTTTGTTTATGCCTCGGGTTGGAACAAATTACTATAATTCGTCCCCTCCTACGGATTAGCCGACACTTTTCACAAATTTTACGAACGGAAGCCCTTATTTTCATAGTTGTTATTCCTTAATTCTTTTAATATACTTATTGTTGGACGAAAAAAAGGTTTCTTGATATTTTTGAATCTTGAATTGTATCTTCGTGAAAGGAATGTTGAATTTCAAAAAACTACTTACTAATTTTCATCCTTGTTATGGAGTCTAGAAAGTGGCTGTCCCCCGATTAATTTAATACCTAAGAACTTACTAAAATTTTTACCCTTTTTCTCCTATAGGTATACCTATACAAAAATATGTCGAATCCTTTCAGAAGCATGACCTAAAATTAAAAAAATCTTTAGTATCTAAACAAAACCGAACCATGTCGTTCGGAAGTGATTCATAAAGAAAACTTTCATTAATTCATTTTTTTTCTTTAATTTCATTCGGGGTAAAACATTCTAAACTTTTTAGCAGGGGTGGTATTACACAACCCCCTTTTTTTTTTTTCACAAATGGTAAGTTCCGGATATCCAATTTTGATATTAGAAGGATTACCATATATAACACAAAATTTCTCCGCCAATTCTTTTTAGTCGCGCTTCTCGATCTGTCATTATACCTTGAGAAGTCGAAAGGATTACAATTCCTATTCCGCCTAAAATTCGTGGAATTCGCTGAGAGTTAGAATAGATTCGTAGACCCGGTCGGCTTATTCTCTTTAAATTTAAAATCGTTTTATAGGATTCTTTCTTATTTCGTCTATGTCTTAGGGTTAAAATCAAAAAATATTGATTGTTTTCGCGATGTTTCCTTACGTTTTCGATAAAACCCTCTCGTAAAAGTATTTTAACAATGCTTTCGGTGATGTTAGTCGATCCTATCCGAACTGTTCCTTTTCTATTCATGTCAGCATTTCGTATAGAGGTTATTATATCAGCAATAGTGTCTTTCCCCATGATAAGTTAAAATTCCTTAATTGTTCTATAATTTTGATATAATCAACATGTTATTTTTCTTTTATTTATATATAAATAGAGACTAATTATATATTAATATATGAATTCAATTATTAATATATAAAATTATTAAGGGTATATGCGTGATACACAATCTATTAATTAGAATTAATTAGAATTAATTTGATTTTAATACCATTTTTTTAATCCTATCCTATACTAACTATCGATATTTAGGTCTTATAATACCTCAGGAGCTAATGAAACAATTTTAGTAAAGTTTAATTGTCTCAATTCCCGTGGGATCGCCCCAAAAACTCGAGTTCCTTTTGGATTTCCTTCTTGATCAATGACAACTGCGGCATTGTCGTCATATCGTATTATCGTCCCATTGTTACGTTTGAGTTCTTTACAAGTACGTACAATTACAGCTCTGATCACTTCTGATCTTTCTAAAGGAGTATTTGGGATTGCTTCCTTGATTACAGCAACAATAACGTCACCAATATGAGCATAGCGACGATTACTAGCTCCTATTATTCGAATACACATCAATTTTCGAGCCCCGCTGTTGTCGGCTACATTCAAATAGGTTTGTGGTTGAATCATATTTTTGTATCTCTTCTTTTAATGCAAAGGACGAAGTAAAAAAATATTGTTTGTCAAAAAAAAAAAAAAAAAAAAAAGAAAACTTATAATCTTTTTATCCTTAAATGTTATTTAGTTTTTTCATTCTATATTCCTATTCCGAAATAATGAATTGGGTTTTTATAGGCATTTTTGATGCCGCTATTGAAATAGCTTTTCTGGCTATATTTTCTGGTACACCACCCATTTCATAAAGGATTTTACCTGGTTTAACCACAGCTACCCAGTACTCTGGGGATCCTTTCCCAGAACCCATACGCGTTTCCGCGGGTCTTACTGTAACTGGCTTGTCTGGAAATATACGTACCCAAATTTTTCCACCACGTCGTACATTTCGTGACATTGCTCGTCGCCCTGCTTCTATTTGCCTAGATGTGATCCAAGCGGGTTCAAGTGTTTGAAGAGCATATCTGCCAAAACAAATACGATTCCCACGAGAGGATATTCCTTTTAGTCTTCCTCGATGTTGTTTACGAAATCTGGTTCTTTTTGGGTTATAGTTGATGGGTTTTTCTATCCATCTCTACTACAGAACTGGACGTGAGAGTTTCTTCTCATACAGCTCCTCGCGAATAAAAGGACTAATTAAGATATAGATGTAGTTAATGATTAATCCTATTAATCATGGTTTTTTTTATTTCATTTTATCTCTTCTAAATTTGTGTATGTCTTTTTAAAAATAGAATCAAAGGTGAATTTTATTTCTATTTATTTCAAAATAATGTAATATCATCATTACAAATGTAGTTTTTGTTAGAGTTAGAATATTCTAACAAATTCTTATTTTATCTTTTTCGTTGTTTTTTTCATTTTTTATTACTTTTTTTATTTGAAAAAAAAAAGTAATAAATTTTTCGCCGGCGAATATTTACTCTTTCAATATCTATTTGCTGTTTATCCCCCGAGGTCTCAGAATCAAAATCAGAATAGATAATAAAGTTTCTGGTTTATTCCGCCATCCTGTCCAATGAATTACTAAGATTTCTTTTTCACTAGAATCCTATATATTCATGGGTTCCGTCGTTCCCATCGCTTCTTGATTAATCATTAGGCCTGAATTCTACAATGGAGCTTTTACATGAAATTTTGAATTTCATTTTTTTTTTTTAGTCAATTTTCTCAGTTTTTATTGGCTCAAGGCTCTTAATTTTTTGTTTTCGGAACAGATTTATCTAATTATTATGAATGAATCTGTATTGATGCTTTATTACATTGCTTTTCTTACAGTGACCTCATAGATTTTCCAAATTGGAATCATATATCATTAATATTCTATTTTTTCGCTCTTTCTTTCATCCTTCCATTTATCCGCATACTTTTTGATTACCTTTCATAACTTAATAATCATCTTTCTTTATTCTTTTTTTTTAAGTCAGTTGCTACAATGATATGATCAGCCTATCATATCTTGACTCATTTTTTGGATCCAGATAATGCGAAGCAATGAGTTGCTTAGGTTATTTATTAATGCTATAGTTATTAGTTGCTCTTATAGGTAAGTTCTTTTTTTTTTTTTATCGTACTCTAATCCTAAACCAACGAGTCGCACACTAAGCATAGCAATTATATCAAAGGAGTTTTCATGGAAATGTTTATTCAACCTTATAGAATTGCTGATTTTTTTTCTTAAATATAAAAAAGAAGACTGCAATTTTTGATTTTTATTAGTTTATAGTGTTATACTACATAGTTTTCGTTTTTTATCGTTGGATAAAATGTAAAGACAAATAAAGTTTTTTTATTCTTCGTCTACGAATATCCAAATTTTTATTCCTAAAACCCCATAAATAGTTCGAACTGTATAGGAACAATAATCAATTTTAGCTTCAATTGTTTGTAAAGGAACTCTGCCTTCTCTGATCCATTCAACACGTGCAATTTCTTTTCCATCGATACGTCCTGCAATTTGTACTTGAATTCCTTTTGTATTCGCTTGTTCAGTTAATTCAATAGCTTTTTTCATTGCTTTTCGAAAAGAAACGCGATTTTTTAATTGGCCAGCTATAAATTCTGCAAGAATATTAGGATG